GAGGGTTCAAAAACATATTTATTCTGAGTCAGAAGGAGAAATGCACTGGAGTACTGATGGCTATCATACGCCCGAATATCCATATAGTAATGTTCATATATTACCAAAAACAAGTCATTTATGGATATTAGCAGGAGGTCTATGCAGATCCAATTCTAATATAGTGTCTTTTTCACTCCACAAGGATCAAGATCAAATGAATGCTAATTCTTTTTCTCTCAAAGATATTTTTGATCTCTCACTGACTAATGATCAAGTAAGACATAAATTGTTGGATACTTTTGGTAAAAAAGATAGGGAAAGTCTTGACTATTCAAAACCTTATCGAATCATATCTAAGGGTCATTGGAATTTCATAGAGCCTTCTACTTATATTCGTCAAGAGAATTCTTTGGCGAAAAAGCGAAGAAATAGATTTGTGATTCCCTTACAATATGATCAAGAACAAGAAAAGAAACCCTGTTTTGGTATTTCGATTAAAATACCTATAAATGGTATTTTACGTAGAAATAGTATTCTTGCTTATTTTGATGATCCGCGATACAGAAGAAGCAGTTCGGGAATTACTAAATATGGGATTGTCGAAGTAGATTCAATCGTAAAAAAAGAAAATTTGATTGAGTATCGAGGAGCAAAAGATTTTAGTCCGAAATACCAAACGCAAATGAAAGTAGATCAATTTTTTTTCATTCCCGAGGAAATACATATCTTACCCGGATCTTCGCCCATAATGGTCCGGAACAATAGTATCATTGGAGTAGATACACGACTTGTTTTAAATATAAATACAAGAAGTCGAGTAGGTGGATTAGTCCGAGTGGAGAGAAAAAAGAAAAGTATAGAACTGAAAATATTTTCTGGAGATATTCATTTTTCTGGAGAGGTGGATAAAATATCTAGGCACAGTGGCATTTTGATACCACCAGGAATCAGAAAAAAAGATTCTAAAGGATCAAAAAAATTTAAAAATTGGATCTATGTCCAACGAATTACATCTACCAAAAAAAAGTCTTTTGTTTTGGTTCGGCCCGTAGTCACATATGAAATAGCTGATGGGATAAATTTAGCAACACTTTTCTCTCAGGATCTCTTGCAGGAAAAGAATAATGTCCAACTTCGAATTGTCAATTATATACTTTATGAAAATGGCAAGTCAATTCGAGGAATTTCTCACACAAGTATTCAATTAGTTCGGGCTTGCTTAGTATTGACTTGGGACCAAGAAAAAAAGAGTTCTATAGAAGAAAAGGTTCATGCTTCTTTTGTTGAAATAAGTACAAATGATCTGCTTTGTTATTTCATCCGAATTGAGTTAGTAAAGTCCACTCTTTCGTATACCGAAAAAAGGTATGCTACGGCAGGTTCAGGATTGATTTCCAATAATGAATTCTATCGTATCTATAGAAAAAATCCTTTTGATTCCAAGGCGAAGATTCAATTATTTACCCAACATCAGGGAACTCTTGGTACGTTGTTGAATCGAAATAAGGAATGCCAATCTTTCCTAATTTTGTCATCATCCAATTGTTCTCGAATTGGCCCCTTCAATAAGAATAATGCGACAAAAGAATTGGCTCCAATTAGGTATTTGTTGGGTCCTTTAGGTACTATTGTGCCTAGAATAGTAAATTCTCGTTCATCTTACTATTTAAGAACTTATAATCAAGTCTTTTTAAAGAAATATTTTTTGCTTGAAAATTTTCAACAGACTTTCCAAGTGCTTCAAGTACTTCCATTTCAATACTGTTTCCTAGATGAAAATAGTAGGATTTATAATCCCGATCCTTGCAGTAACATCATTTGGAATTCATTCCATTTGAATTGGTGTTTTCTCTATCACGATTCTTGTGAAGAGGCATGGACAATAATTAGCCTTGGACAATTCCTTTGTGAAAATGTATATCTATTGAAATATGGATCACGCATAAAAAAATCTGGTCAAATTTTCATTGTTCATGTTGATTCTCTAGTTATAAGATCAGCTAAGTCCTATTTGGTCACTCCAGGAGCGACTGTCCATGGTCATTATGGGGAAACTTTTTATGAAGGAGATACATTAATTACATTTATATATGAAAAATCGAGATCTGGTGACATAACGCAAGGTCTTCCAAAAGTAGAACAAATCTTAGAAGTTCGTTCAATTGATTCAATATCAATGAACCTCGAAAGAAGAATTGAAGGTTGGGACGAACGTATCCGAAGGATTCTTGGGATCCCCTGGGGATTCTTTATTGGAGCTGAACTAACCATAGCCCAAAGTCGTATCTCTTTGGTTAATAAGATACAAAAGGTTTATCGATCCCAGGGGGTACAGATCCATAATAGACATCTAGAGATTATTGTACGTCAAGTAACATCAAGAGTTTTGGTTTCAGAAGATGGAATGTCTAATGTTTTTTTACCTGGGGAATTTATTGGATTGTTGCGAGCAGAACGAGCAGGGCGCGTTTTGAACGAATCAATCTGTTATCGGACAATCTTATTGGGAATAACGAAGTCATCTCTGAATACTCAAAGTTTCATATCCGAAGCAAGTTTTCAAGAAACTGCTCGAGTTTTAGCAAAAGCTGCTCTACGAGGTCGTATTGATTGGTTGAAAGGCCTGAAAGAGAACGTTGTTCTGGGGGGGATTATACCGGTTGGTACCGGATTCAACAAATTAGTACATCGTTCAAAGCAAGACAAAAACATTCATTTGAAAATCAAAAGGAAGAATCTGTTTGAGTTGGAAATGAGCAATATTTTGCTACACCATAGAGAATTATTTTGTTCTTGTGCCCCAAAAACTTTCCATGAGACATCAGACCAATCTTTTACGTAATGTATCCTAACAAGAGGTTTCTTCTTTTTACTTTCACTCTCTGGTCCGATTATGGATTTCATAATCAATGAAATAAAAAAGAGAGAATGAAATTCATGGTTTGGGTCGTAGATCAATGGTCAATCCTGGTAGAAGGTTCCGTCGGAACAATTTTTTATTTCATAAGGTACTTAATCTCTTTGAAAAAAAAAAAGAGAAAGTGTGGTAAAATGGGAAGACGATATTGGAACATCAATTTGGAAGAAATGATGGAAGCAGGAATTCATTTTGGTCATGTTACTAATAAATGGAATCCTAGAATGGCTCCTTACATCTCGGCAAAGCGTAAAGGTATTCATATTACAAATCTTACTATAACTGCTCGTTTTTTAGCAGAAGCCTGCGATTTAGTTTTTGATGCAGCAAGTAGGGGAAAAAGATTCTTAATCGTTGGCACCAAAAAGAAAGCAGCAGATTTAGTAGCATTAGCAGCAATAAGGGCTCGATGTCATTATGTTAATAAAAAATGGCTTGGTGGTATGTTAACGAATTGGTCTACTACAGAAACAAGACTTCAGAAGTTCAGGGACTTAAGAGCAGAACAAAAGATGGGGAAACTCAATCGTCTCCCTAAAGGAGATGCAGCAATGTTAAAGAGAAAGTTATCTACTTTGCAAGCATATCTTGGTGGGATCAAATATATGACGGGATTGCCCGATATTGTAATTATCGTGGATCAGCAAGAAGAATATACGGTTCTTCGAGAATGTGTCATTTTGGGTATTCCGACGATTTGTTTAATCGATACAAATTGTGATCCAGATCTTGCAGATATTTCTATTCCGGCCAACGATGATGCTATAGCTTCGATTCGATTGATTCTTACCAAATTAGTATCTGCAATTTGTGAGGGTCATTCTAGTTATATAAAAAAGGGTTGATTATCTTATCATTACTCTTAAGAAGAAGAAAGAAGAAGATTAGTTTGTTTTTAGTGAACTCTCTTTGATTGTTATTTTTTTGGTTTGCATCTTTTGGAGTTTGAACTATGTTTTGACTATCAAATAATATTTAAAAGAAAAGATAAAAATGATTGGTATTTTTTTATGTGATTTCTCGGTATCCGAAATATATGATTCATAACTTAAATTCATGTTAAATTCATGAATGAATATAGGTGAATTGAGAAAGAGATGGTTGAATAAAAATAATCACTTTTTTGAAGTTTGATTTCTGTTAGAGGACAATATGAATGTTATACCATATTCCATTAAAACACTCAAAGGGTTATACGATATATCAGGTGTAGAAGTAGGCCAACATTTCTATTGGCAAATAGGAGGTTTACAAATTCATGCCCAAGTACTTATCACTTCTTGGGTTGTAATTGCTATCTTATTAGGTTCAGTCTTCATAGCTGTTCAGAATCCGCAAACCATTCCGACCAACGGTCAGAATTTCTTCGAATATGTCCTTGAATTTATTCAAGACTTGAGCAAAACTCAGATTGGAGAGGAGTATGGTCCTTGGGTTCCTTTTATAGGAACGATGTTCCTATTTATTTTTGTTTCTAACTGGTCAGGTGCTCTTTTACCTTGGAAAATCATAAAATTACCTCATGGGGAGTTAGCTGCGCCCACGAATGATATAAATACTACTGTTGCTTTAGCTTTACCCACGTCAGTGGCATATTTCTATGCGGGTCTTAGGAAAAAAGGATTGGGATATTTCGGGAAATACATTCAACCAACTCCAATACTTTTACCAATTAATATTCTAGAAGATTTCACAAAACCTTTATCTCTTAGTTTTCGACTTTTTGGGAATATATTGGCTGATGAATTAGTGGTTGTTGTTCTTGTTTCTTTAGTGCCTTCAGTAGTTCCTATACCTGTCATGTTTCTTGGATTATTTACAAGTGGTATTCAAGCTCTTATTTTTGCAACTTTGGCTGCGGCTTATATAGGTGAATCCATGGAGGGTCATCATTGACTCACTTTCAAAATAGTCTTTTTTTAATTTTTGAAGCTTATCCCAATTCAAGCAATGCGGGGGTTCGGGGTTCAATATAATCCACTGGGTTGGAGATCATGTATATGTGATACCTATGAGTATCAATCCTTGTGTATGTTTTGAAGAATGGTTTCAGAATATAATTTAATAGAATAAAAAAGAATAAAAAGTGCAGGTGATTTACGTTATGGAAGAAAAAATATTTACTAGTTAAATGGTAATTACCCCTATCTCTTTTTTTTTCTAGCCCACTGCATTTAGATAGATTCCCATATAAGTCCTTTTTCTATTTTGTCTTTGATTGTGAATTGAATGAAAGAGAAAAAATAGAATAATTTAGAAACAAGGAAACGCAATGACTAAAACCGTATACATATTTATTTACATAAGGTAGAAAGGAAAAAAGGTCTATCGAAGTAGCTAAAAGTTCCAAATGGAATTCAGAATATTACTGAATTGTCATAACTACCTCGACCCGATAGATTTTAGTGAAAAAGATCAAAAAAGAAAAAAGAAGTGTAGTAAGGTAATATAAGAAAAGTAGAAGTAGAAAAAAAAGAGATTAAGTAAGAATTTATTGGTTGGTTGTATCATTAACCATTTCTTTTTTTGGTGCGAGGAACTTACCATGAATCCACTTATTTCTGCTGCTTCCGTTATTGCTGCTGGATTGGCTGTAGGGCTTGCTTCTATCGGACCTGGGGTTGGTCAGGGTACTGCTGCGGGCCAAGCCGTAGAAGGTATTGCGAGACAACCAGAAGCAGAGGGTAAAATACGAGGTACTTTATTGCTTAGTCTGGCTTTTATGGAAGCTTTAACAATTTATGGATTGGTCGTGGCATTAGCTCTTTTATTTGCAAATCCTTTTGTTTAATGTTTAATTTCATTGTAGAATAAAAATGTAAAAAAATAAAAATAAAAGCATAACTATAACTAACTATAACTAAGAAATTTGAGAATTCTCAAATTCCCAAATTCCATTAATAATAATAAGCGGAGTGATACAAAAAGAACTCTGTTCTTTGTTAGTCCTATCTATAAGGGGAGAACATATGAAAAATATAACCAATTCTTTTGTTTCCGTGGGGCACTGGTCATCCGCTGGGAGTTTCGAGTTTAATACCGATATTTTAGCAACAAATCCAATAAATCTAAGCGTAGTGCTGGGTGTATTGATTTTTTTTGGAAAGGGAGTGTGTGCGAGTTGTGTATTTCAAAAATAGGTTGGATTTAACCGGCTGCACTTTCTTTATATTTATGTATTCTTTTTTATATTTTTATAGTATAAATAGTAACAAAAGGTGCACAATCTCGACGAATTACTTCGGAATTGGATTTTATTCATAAATCATATGTAAGAACCATAGCATTTCGTGACTAATTGGTAAATAAACTTTGATTCTCTTCTCTATCAACCAATAATGTTGAGGTCTTTTACATGGTTAAAGATGAATTTTTTGAAGTCCAGGCACAGCATAGCATGGTACTCTTTCTACCACTACGTTAGTACCAAAAGTACCAAAAAGGTTGAAAAATAAGAAAAAAGGAATAATTAGGAATTTATCCGATGTAGAACACTCATATGGATAAAATTCTTTGAACCATTAACTGGAAAGATGGGTCCCCCTTTTTTATCCACTGCCGAATCGACGACCTATGTATTGTATTTGTATAAAAAAGATCAAAATCTTTCTAATAATAATGAGAATGAAGTAATGAAGTTCATAATTCTATTCAATTCTCTTTCTATTCTATTAGGATTTTGATTTAATTTATCATAGCATATAAAGAAGAAAGAAGAAAATTCTTTCTTCTTTAAAGTCTTTTTATTTTTGGAAAGAAGTTGTAAATAAAGAACAAATAAAGAAACAACTTTGCTGACAATTTTTTCTTTTTTGTCTGGTCTGAAGAGTCCTCCTAAGATTCTGATGTTAGATCAGTTTCGATATCTTTGAATAAGAACAGAAAAGAGAGGATAGGCTCATTCCGTTCAAAGATATGGGAATGCCCATTAATCAAAGAAAAGATAAAAGAAACAATTGAGCGTGAGAGCCAAATGAATTGAAAGATTCATGTTTGGTTCGGGAAGAGATATGATAGTTGTGAAATAAATGGAAAGATAATCTACTTTCATTAAATGATTTATTAGATAAGCGAAAACAGAGGATCTTGAGTACTATTCGAAATTCAGAAGAATTACGTAGAGGAGCCATTGAACAGCTCGAAAGAGCTCGGGTTAGATTACGGAAAGTGGAAATTGAAGCAGATGAGTATCGAACGAATGGATACTATGAGATAGAACGAGAAAAAGGAAATTTGATTAATGCTACTTGCAATAGTTTGGAACGATTAGAAAATTACAAAAATGAAACTCTTTTTTTTGAAAAACAAAGAGCAATTAATCAGGTCCGACAACAAGTTTTGCAACAAGCCTTACAACGAGCTCTAGGAACTTTGAATAGTTGTTTGAATAGCGAATTACATTTTCGTACCATCAGTGCTAATATTGATATCCTTGAGTCCATGGAAGAAATAACTGATTAGCCTTTTTTACTCTAGTTTAGAGTTTAGGTATTATTTTTTCCCTTTACTTACGAAAAAGAAAAAAAAAAGATACTAATGGGAACCCTTCGAGCTGACGAAATTAGTAATATTATACGAGAACGTATTGAACAATATAATAG